GTTGATGTAGCTTATATAAAGCAAGGCACTGAAAATGCCTAGATGAGTCATAGACTCCATAAACAACAGGTTTGGTCCCGGCCTTTTTATTAGCTGTCTGCAGGATTATACATGCAAAAATCCCTACACCGGTGAGAATGCCCTATGTACCACACTCAGGTTTAAAGGAGCAGACATCAAGCACACTGCTAAGTAGCTCACGACGTCTTGCTTTGCCACACCCCCACGGGAAACAGCAGTAATAAAAATTAAGCAATAAACGAAAGTTTGACTAAGTTATGCAGCAATTAGGGTTGGTAAATCTCGTGCCAGCCACCGCGGTCATACGATTGACCCTAGTTAATAAACCCCGGCGTAAAAAGTGTTTTGGAAATATAAAAAATAAGGCTAATCTTTGTCTAAGTTGTAGAAAACTCTAGACATGGTAGAAATCATAAACGAAAGTAGCTTTAATAAGTCCGACACACGAAAGCTAAGGCCCAAACTGGGATTAGATACCCCACTATGCTTAGCCATAAACATAAAAACTTATACAACAAAAGATTTCGCCAGAGAACTACTAGCAATAGCTTAAAACTCAAAGGACTTGGCGGTGCTTTATACCCACCTAGAGGAGCCTGTTCTATAATCGATAAACCCCGATACACCTCACCTCTCCTTGCTAATTCAGCCTATATACCGCCATCTTCAGCCAACCCCATTATGGAAACAAAGTGAGCGCAAGTACACTACATAAAAACGTTAGGTCAAGGTGTAGCCAATGGAGTGGGAAGAAATGGGCTACATTTTCTTACCCAAGAACATTAAACGCAAATCTTTATGAAATTCAAAGATCTAAGGAGGATTTAGTAGTAAATTAAGAATAGAGAGCTTGATTGAACTAGGCCATGAAGCACGTACACACCGCCCGTCACCCTCCTCAAGTATCCAAGGGTTTTGTACAAACTAATAAATATTAGAGGAGACAAGTCGTAACAAGGTAAGCATACTGGAAAGTGTGCTTGGAAACAAAGTGTAGCTTAAATTAAAGCATCCGGCTTACACCCGGAAGATTTCAGCCACCATTGACCACTTTGAACTAATTCTAGCCCTAAAAACATATAATCACAACTACACTGTAAAAGTAAAACAAAACATTTATATTTAAAAGTATAGGAGATAGAACTTTCTTTTGGCGCTATAGAGGTAGTACCGCAAGGGAAAGATGAAAGATAAAATTGACAGTAAAAAAAAGCATAGATCACCCCTATTACCTTTTGTATAATGAGTTAACTAGAATAAATTTGGCAAAGAGGACTGAAGCCAACCACCCCGAAACCAAACGAGCTACTTTTAAACAGCTAACAGAGCAAACTCGTCTATGTAGCAAAATAGTGAGAAGATTTAGAAGTAGAGGTGAAAAGCCAATCGAGCTTGGTGATAGCTGGTTATCCAAATAAGAATATCAGTTCAGCTTTAAGTTTTCCAAAAATATAACCAAATCAAATGAAAACTTAAAACTTAATCTAAAGAGGGACAGCTCTTTAAAATAAGGAAACAACCTCTAACAGTGGGTAAAAAATAAAAGCTCCATAGTTGGCCTAAGAGCAGCCATCAATTAAGAAAGCGTTCAAGCTCGACAACCCATAAAATTTATAATACCAATAAAACTTAATGAACCCCTGATAAACAATTGGATTAATCTATATGTATATAGAAGAAATAATGTTAACATTAGTAACAAGAAATAATTCTCCTCGCACAAGCTTAAATCATTCACACATGATTGTTAACAACTCAATAAGACAAGACACCTCATTAATACTCTTATTAGACTAATTGTTAACCCGACACAGGAGTGCTACTCAGGAAAGACAAAACAAAGCAAAAGGAACTCGGCAAACACAAATCCCGCCTGTTTACCAAAAACATCACCTCTAGCATACTTAGTATTAGAGGCACTGCCTGCCCAGTGACATTCGTTCAACGGCCGCGGTATCCTGACCGTGCAAAGGTAGCATAATCACTTGTTCTTTAAATAAGGACTAGTATGAATGGCAAGACGAGGGTTTATCTGTCTCTTGCTTTACGTCAGTGAAATTGATCTTCCCGTGAAGAAGCGGGAATAATATAATAAGACGAGAAGACCCTATGGAGCTTTAATTTATTAGCTTACTTAACCAATTTTTAACCCATAAGGGCATAACACATACACTTAAACCTAAGCTAGTAATTTCGGTTGGGGTGACCTCGGAGTACAATAAAACCTCCGAATGATATTAGCCTAGATCCAACAAATCGAAGTTTAAATCACCAATTGACCCAAATTCCTTTTGATCAACGGACCAAGTTACCCTAGGGATAACAGCGCAATCCTATTCTAGAGTTCATATCGACAATGGGGTTTACGACCTCGATGTTGGATCAGGACATCCTAATGGTGCAGCAGCTATTAAGGGTTCGTTTGTTCAACGATTAATAGTCCTACGTGATCTGAGTTCAGACCGGAGTAATCCAGGTCGGTTTCTATCTATTATAAACTTCTCCTAGTACGAAAGGACAAGAGAAGTGAGGCCAATAAACCACTCATGCCTCGATAGCTAAAAAATGATGTCATATTAATTTTATAGTTTTCCAAATTATCTTTCCCTAAGAAAAAGGTTGTTAAGGTGGCAGAGCCGGTAATTGCATAAAATTTAAGACTTTACTCTCAGAGGTTCAACTCCTCTCCTTAACACTTCATGTTTATAATCAACCTGTTATTATTAATTATCCCGATCCTCCTAGCTATAGCATTCTTAACCCTGACAGAACGCAAAATCCTTGGCTACATACAACTTCGTAAAGGACCTAACATCGTCGGCCCATATGGCATTCTCCAACCAATCGCAGATGCCTTAAAATTATTCATTAAAGAACCCCTCCGCCCATCCACCTCCTCAGTTTTCCTTTTCGTCCTAGCACCAACTTTAGCCCTTACCCTAGCTCTCTCAATATGAATTCCAATTCCAATGCCCTACCCATTAATCAACATAAATCTAGGGGTATTATTTATCCTAGCAACATCAAGCCTCGCTGTTCACTCCATCTTGTGGTCTGGATGAGCATCCAACTCCAACTACGCACTAATCGGGGCCCTCCGAGCAGTAGCCCAAACCATTTCATATGAAGTAACCCTAGCAATCATCTTTCTATCTGTATTACTACTGAATGGCTCATTCTCCTTAGTAGGTTTAATAGAAACACAAAAAAACACCTGACTCCTTCTTTCCACATGGCCATTGGCAATAATATGATTTGTTTCCACCCTGGCAGAAACAAACCGAGCACCATTTGATCTAACAGAGGGTGAATCAGAACTAGTCTCAGGGTTCAACGTAGAATACGCCGCTGGCCCATTCGCCCTATTTTTCATAGCTGAATATATAAATATCATTATAATAAATGCCTTAACAACAATCATCTTCTTCAATGCTATACCAACGATCAACTCCCCTGAAATCTTCACAATGAACTTCATACTAAAAACCCTTGCGCTCACAGTACTATTTTTATGAGTCCGAGCCTCATACCCACGATTCCGATACGATCAGCTAATACACCTACTATGAAAAAATTTTCTACCTTTAACATTAGCCCTATGTATATGACACATTTCCCTTCCCATCATACTATCAGGTATTCCCCCCCAAACAACTTAGAAATATGTCTGATAAAAGAGTTACTTTGATAGAGTAAACAATAGGGGTTTAAACCCCCTTATTTCTAGAATCATAGGACTTGAACCTAATCTAAAGAACTCAAACTTCTTTGTGCTACCATTACACTATATTCTAACAGTAAGGTCAGCTAAATAAGCTATCGGGCCCATACCCCGAAAATGTTGGTTTATACCCTTCCCGTACTAATCAATTTCCTATCAAAACCAATCATTTATTCTACCCTTATCATAGGCACGCTAATCACATTATTCAGCTCACACTGATTACTAATATGGATCGGGCTAGAAATGAGTATGCTGGCCATAATTCCAATTATAATACCCAACTTCACTCCACGATCCACAGAAGCCGCAACTAAATATTTTCTAACCCAAGCATCAGCATCTATACTCTTACTATTCTCAATTATATTAACCATAACATATTCAGGTCAATGAGCTATTATACAACACCAAAACCAAATAGCATCATTCATACTTACTATCTCCCTAATAATAAAACTAGGATTAGCCCCCTTCCACTTCTGAGTGCCTGAAGTACTACAAGGCATCCCATTACTACCTGGATTAATTTTATTAACCTGACAAAAAATAGCCCCCTTGGCCATCTTATTCCAATCATTCTCCACAATCAACAAACCTCTAATATTAACCTCAGCTATTCTATCAGTCCTTTTAGGTGGGTGAGGGGGACTAAACCAAACTCAACTACGAAAAATCATAGCATACTCATCAATCGCCCACATGGGATGAATGGCGGCCATTTTAATCTACAACCCATCAATTATAATAATAAACTATATCATTTATACCTTCCTCACAACCTCCATATTTTCTATATTCATTATATATAATAATACAACAACCTCTTCACTGAGCCACACCTGAAACATCTCACCACTTCTAACTGCAATAATAATAATTACCCTTTTATCACTGGGAGGCCTCCCACCATTAACCGGATTCGCCCCTAAATGGCTAATTATTCAAGAAATAATAAAAAACAACAATATCATCCTCCCTACTGCGATAGCCATAGTAACTCTACTCAACCTATACTTTTACATACGACTGGTTTATTCAACATCACTAACTCTATTTCCCTCAAAAAACAACACAAAAATTAAATGACTCTACCAACACACAAAACATATCCCCCTGCTTCCTGTAACTCTGGTCCTTTCAGCGTTTCTACTTCCACTCACACCCATAACCAACATCTTATTCTAGAGGATTAGGTTAAACAGACCTAGAGCCTTCAAAGCTCTAAGCAAATATTAGACAGTATTTATCCTCTGTTTAAAGGCTGCAAGCTTACATCTTGCATCAACTGAACGCAAATCAAACGCTTTAGTTAAGCTAAACCTTCACCTAGGTTGGTGGGATCCAACCCCACGAAACTTTAGTTAACAGCTAAACACCCTAGTCACCTGGCTTCAACCTACATCTCCCGCCCTTGAAAAAAAAAGAAAGGGCGGGAGAAGCCCCGGCAGGATTGAAGCTGCTCCTTTGAATTTGCAATTCAATATGAATAATCACCTCGGGACTCTGATAAGAAGAGGCCTTCAACCTCTGTACTTAGATTTACAGTCTAACGCCTACTCGGCCATCTTATCCTCCCTATACTCATGTTAATTAATCGTTGATTATTTTCTACCAATCATAAAGACATTGGTACCCTATACCTCCTGTTTGGTGCTTGAGCTGGTATAGTAGGTACTGCCCTAAGCTTGTTAATTCGAGCAGAACTGGGCCAGCCCGGAACACTCTTAGGCGATGATCAAATTTATAACGTAATCGTCACGGCCCATGCTTTCGTAATAATTTTCTTCATGGTTATACCAATTATAATTGGAGGCTTCGGAAACTGGTTAGTGCCCTTAATAATTGGTGCTCCAGACATAGCATTTCCGCGGATAAATAACATAAGCTTTTGACTCCTTCCCCCTTCATTTTTACTACTGTTATCCTCATCTATAGTCGAAGCTGGTGCTGGAACCGGGTGGACTGTTTACCCTCCTTTAGCAGGAAACCTGGCACATGCTGGGGCTTCCGTAGACCTAACTATTTTTTCACTTCACTTGGCAGGTGTCTCTTCAATCCTTGGAGCAATCAACTTTATTACAACTATCATTAACATAAAACCACCTGCAATAACGCAATATCAAACACCATTATTTGTTTGGTCGGTACTAATTACTGCCGTTCTCCTTCTTTTATCCTTACCAGTTCTAGCTGCAGGTATTACAATGCTATTAACAGATCGAAATTTGAATACAACCTTTTTCGATCCTGCTGGGGGAGGGGACCCTATTCTGTATCAACACTTGTTCTGATTTTTTGGTCACCCTGAAGTTTATATCCTCATTCTACCTGGCTTCGGGATGATTTCACATATCGTTACATATTATTCAGGTAAAAAAGAACCTTTCGGTTATATGGGGATAGTATGGGCTATAATATCTATTGGATTTTTAGGGTTTATCGTATGAGCTCATCACATATTCACCGTTGGAATAGATGTCGACACACGAGCATATTTCACGTCCGCCACAATAATCATTGCTATTCCTACAGGAGTGAAAGTATTTAGCTGGTTAGCAACACTGCACGGAGGCAACATTAAATGGTCCCCTGCGATATTATGAGCTCTGGGGTTTATTTTCTTGTTCACCGTAGGAGGTCTAACAGGAATTGTATTAGCCAACTCCTCACTAGACATTGTCTTACACGACACTTATTACGTGGTTGCTCATTTTCATTATGTATTATCCATAGGAGCTGTGTTCGCAATTATAGGCGGCTTTGCTCACTGATTCCCGCTGTTCACCGGCTATACATTAAACGACACGTGAGCAAAAGTCCACTTCTTTGTAATGTTTGTTGGAGTTAACTTAACCTTCTTCCCTCAACATTTCTTAGGATTGTCAGGAATGCCTCGTCGATATTCCGACTACCCAGACGCCTATACATTATGAAATACAGTATCATCAATAGGCTCATTTATCTCTCTCACAGCCGTTATAGTGATGGTCTTTATAATTTGAGAGGCCTTCGCATCAAAACGAGAGGTTATAGACATCGAATTAACATCTGTTAATCTTGAGTGGCTCCACGGCTGCCCTCCTCCATATCACACATTTGAAGAGCCCGCATATATTAAGTCTAGGTACAAGAGAGGAAGGAATTGAACCCCCTAAAGCTGGTTTCAAGCCAACCCCATAACCTTTATGACCCTCTTAACCATAAAGATATTAGTAAAAACATTACATAACTTTGTCAAAGTTAAATTATTGGTTAAACTCCTATATATCTTCATGGCTTACCCTTATGAATTAGGCTTCCAAGATGCCTCTTCCCCTATCATAGAGGAATTACTGCATTTCCACGACCATACACTAATAATCGTCTTCCTAATCAGCACACTAGTTTTATATCTTATCACAATTATGCTGACCACGAAACTTACCCACACTAGCACTATAGACGCCCAAGAAATTGAAACAATTTGAACCGTTTTACCAGCTATCATCCTCATTCTAATTGCCCTCCCATCCCTTCGAATTTTATATATAATGGACGAAATTAACAACCCGTCTTTAACTGTAAAAACAATAGGCCACCAATGATATTGAAGTTACGAGTATACAGATTATGAAGAACTTAATTTTGACTCTTATATAGTGCCTACAATAGACTTAAAGCCCGGGGAACTTCGACTACTTGAAGTAGACAATCGAGTTGTATTACCAATAGAAACACCAATTCGTATATTAATTTCATCAGAAGATGTACTCCATTCATGAGCTGTCCCATCACTAGGCTTAAAAACTGATGCAATCCCAGGGCGCCTAAACCAAGCTACCCTGATATCATCACGTCCAGGTTTGTACTACGGACAATGTTCAGAGATCTGTGGCTCAAATCACAGTTTTATACCTATTGTCCTTGAAATAGTACCTCTAAAAAATTTCGAAATCTGATCATCCTCAATACTATAACATTACGAAGCTAATTGCAGCGTTAACCTTTTAAGTTAAAGACCGGGGCCCAAATCCCCCGTAATGAAATGCCACAGTTAGATACATCTACATGATTCACCGTCATCTTATCGATAATCATCTCACTATTCATACTGCTCCAATTAAAAATCTCATCCCACTCATTTTACTTAGACCCTAAAACAATATCCTTAAAAACCACAAAACATAATTTGCCTTGAGAAAATAAATGAACGAAAACCTATTTGCCTCTTTCATTACACCTACATTAATAGGACTACCTATTGTAACCATCATTATTATGTTCCCCATTATTCTTTTTCCCTCCCCCACACACTTAATCAATAATCGCCTAATCACTATTCAACAATGATTAGTTAAATTAGTCTTAAAACAAATGATGTCAATACATAACATCAAGGGACGTACTTGATCGCTGATATTAACCTCCCTCATTTTATTTATTGGGTCCACCAACCTGTTAGGCCTATTACCCCACTCCTTTACCCCCACTACTCAGCTATCAATAAATCTAGCTATAGCCATCCCACTATGAGCAGCAACTGTAATCTTAGGTTTCCGGTATAAAATAAAAGCATCCCTAGCCCACTTCCTCCCACAGGGAACACCCGGACCACTAATTCCAATACTAATCCTAATTGAAACCATCAGTCTATTCATCCAACCAATTGCCCTGGCAGTCCGCTTAACCGCTAATATTACCGCCGGACACCTCCTCATGCACCTAATTGGAGGTGCCACACTAGTCCTAACCACTATCAGCACTCCTACAGCTCTAATCACATTCATCATTTTACTCCTGCTAACAATACTAGAAATTGCCGTAGCAATAATTCAAGCTTACGTGTTCACCCTACTAGTAAGCCTATACCTTCATGATAACTCTTAATGACCCACCAAACACATGCCTACCATATAGTTAATCCCAGCCCATGACCGCTCACAGGAGCTTTGTCTGCCCTTTTACTAACCTCAGGTATAATTATATGATTCCACTTCAACTCGAAGACATTACTAATATTAAGCTTCTTAGCTAACGCTCTTACTATATATCAATGATGACGAGACATCGTACGAGAAGGAACATATCAAGGACACCATACAACAGTTGTACAAAAGGGGTTACGATACGGAATAATTTTATTTATCATTTCTGAAGTATTCTTCTTCTCAGGATTTTTCTGAGCATTTTATCACTCTAGCCTAGCCCCTACGCCAGAACTGGGAGGATTTTGACCACCAGCAGGTATCAATCCTTTGAATCCCATAGAAGTTCCACTTTTAAATACATCAGTACTCCTAGCATCAGGTGTATCCATCACTTGATCTCACCATAGCCTTATAGAAGGAAGCCGAAAACAAATAATCCAAGCATTGACCATCACAATTGCTCTGGGCATTTATTTCACCTTACTACAAGCTTCAGAATACTATGAAGCTTCGTTTTCTATCTCAGATGGGGTTTATGGCTCAACTTTCTTTGTCGCAACAGGATTTCACGGCTTACATGTAATTATTGGATCTTCATTCCTTGCGGTATGCCTCCTACGACAACTACTTTATCATTTCACATCCAAACATCACTTCGGCTTTGAGGCAGCTGCTTGGTACTGACACTTCGTAGACGTAGTATGGTTATTCCTCTACGTTTCCATTTACTGATGAGGTTCATATTTTCTTAGTATAAATAGTATTGCTGACTTCCAATCAGCAGGTCCCGGATCCAGCTGGGAGAAAATAATTAACATCGCAATCTCTCTACTAACAAACTGCTCACTAACCTTATTACTAATCACAATTGCATTCTGGCTACCTCAAATAAATACTTACACAGAAAAGACTAGCCCATATGAATGTGGGTTTGACCCGACGGAATCTGCACGCCTACCATTCTCAATGAAATTCTTCCTTATTGCTATTACTTTTCTACTTTTCGACCTAGAGATCGCCCTCTTACTTCCACTCCCATGAGCATCTCAAATTAGCAATCTTAACCTTATACTATTAGTAGCACTTATACTAATTTTAGTTCTATCATTAGGTCTGGCTTATGAGTGGACTCAAAAAGGCTTAGAATGAGCTGAATATGGTAATTAGTTTAAATCAAAACAAATGATTTCGACTCATTAAATTGCGTCTAACACGTAATTACCAAAATGTCATCAATCCACTTCAATTTGATCATAGCCTTCACCATTTCATTTCTAGGGACAATATTATATCGATCTCACATGATATCAACACTGCTATGCCTAGAAGGCATAATACTCTCAACATTTATCTTTGGCTCTTTAGTAATACTTAATTCCCACTATCTATTATCATTCGCCATTCCAATTATTATATTAGTATTTGCTGCCTGCGAGGCAGCCGTAGGCCTAGCATTACTAGTTATAATCTCCAACACCTACGGAATTGATTACGTACAAAACTTAAATCTGCTACAATGTTAAAAATTATCTTACCTACAGTCATACTCATCCCAACCATTTGATTATCCAGCAAACCAACGATATGAATTAATACAACATCACATAGTCTACTAATTACACTAATCGCATTAACAACTATCAACAAACTCGACACCACTGGACAAAACTACTCTGCAAATTTCTCATCCGATTCCCTATCCTCCCCTCTCCTGATCCTAACAACATGACTTCTCCCATTAATAATTATCGCTAGCCAACATCACCTAAACAATGAAACAGAAATACGCAAAAAATTATACTTAACACTCATAGTGCTCCTTCAAATCTCATTAATCATAACCTTCTCTGCTACTGAAATAATTATATTTTACATTTTATTTGAGACAACCTTGATCCCTACTTTAATCATTATCACCCGGTGGGGAAATCAAGCAGAGCGGATAAAAGCTGGCCTATACTTCCTATTCTATACACTAGTAGGATCTCTCCCACTATTAATTGCCTTAGTGTATTTACAAAACCTTTTAGGAACCATAAATTTCCTCCTATTTGATTATACTAACAAAATCCCCCCTACCACCTGATCCGCCAATATAATATGACTAGCATGTATTATAGCATTTATAGTAAAAATACCCCTTTACGGCCTTCACTTATGATTGCCTAAAGCCCATGTTGAAGCACCAATCGCAGGCTCAATAGTCTTAGCAGCAATCCTATTAAAACTTGGAGGCTACGGCATAATACGAATCCTTCAACTTTTAGAACCATTAACTAGCTATATAGCCTACCCTTTTATCCTACTGTCCCTATGAGGTATAATTATAACTAGTTCAATCTGTTTACGCCAAACAGATCTAAAATCTCTCATTGCATATTCATCCATTAGTCACATGGCGCTAGTAATCGTAGCAATTATAATTCAAACTCCGTTAAGCTTCATAGGGGCAACTGCCCTAATAATCGCCCACGGCCTGACATCCTCCCTCCTGTTCTGTCTAGCAAATTCCAATTACGAACGAATTCACAGCCGTACTATAATTTTAGCTCGAGGCCTTCAAACAGTCCTTCCATTAATAATAGTCTGATGACTACTATCAAGCTTAACTAACTTAGCCTTACCGCCAACAATCAACCTGGTAGGAGAACTATATATTATTTTATCAACATTCTCTTGGTCAAATCTAACCATTATCCTCACCGGCTTAAATATGCTTATTACAGCTCTATACACACTATACATATTTATTACAACACAACGAGGAAAGCTACCATACCACATCACCGATATAACCCCATCATTTACCCGAGAAAACTCCCTAATAGTTCTACATATCATCCCGCTAATCCTCCTCAGCTTAAACCCAAAAATCATCCTAGGTAACATATACTGTAATTATAGTTTAACAAAAACATTAGATTGTGAATCTAACAATAGAAGATTAACCCTTCTTATTTACCCAAGAGGAAGACAACTGGAACTGCTAATTCCTCCCTCCATATTTAAAAATATGGCTTCCTTAACTTTTATAGGATAGAAGTAATCCATTGGTCTTAGGAACCAAAAAATTGGTGCAACTCCAAATAAAAGTAATTAATATATCTATTACATTTTTCGTTCTAACACTATCTACCCTCTTATTACCTATTTTAACCTCTATAACTAACATCCACAACAAACTTCCATTTCCCATATATGTTAAGTCTCTTACCTCATTATCCTTCCTACTTAGCCTAATCCCCACTCTTTCTTACCTCAACTCAAACCACGAGGCAGTAGTAACAACCTGAAATTGACTAACTATTCAGTCCTTAAACCTGTGCATAAGTTTTAAACTAGACTATTTCTCTATCCTATTTATATCCGTAGCCTTATTCGTAACATGGTCCATTATGGAATTCTCCTTGTGGTATATATATTCAGACCCCAACATTGACAAATTCTTCAAATACCTCCTGCTATTCTTAATTACTATAATAGTTCTAGTTACAGCTAACAATATATTTCAACTTTTCATCGGCTGGGAAGGAGTTGGAATCATATCATTCCTTTTAATTGGGTGATGGTATGGACGAGCAGATGCAAATACAGCAGCACTCCAAGCAATTCTATACAATCGAATCGGAGACATTGGATTTGTACTATCAATAGCATGGTTCACCATATATTTTAACTCATGGGATTTACAGCAACTCTTCTCAATACAAAATAAAATCTCTTTACTTCCTCTTCTAGGATTATTATTAGCAGCCACCGGAAAATCTGCCCAATTTGGACTTCACCCGTGACTCCCATCCGCAATAGAAGGCCCAACACCAGTATCAGCCCTACTCCACTCAAGCACAATAGTGGTAGCCGGAGTTTTCCTACTAATCCGCTTCTCCCCCCTAATACAAGACAACTACTTATTTCAAACATGCATTCTATGCACGGGGGCCATTACTACACTATTTGCTGCAATTTGCGCAATCACACAAAATGACATCAAAAAAATCGTAGCATTCTCCACCTCTAGTCAACTGGGATTAATAATAGTAACAATCGGAATTAACCAACCACATTTAGCCTTCCTACACATTTGCACCCACGCCTTCTTCAAAGCAATGCTCTTTATATGTTCAGGCTCAATTATCCATAGTCTAAATGATGAACAAGACATCCGAAAGATAGGAGGTCTATTTAAAGTTATGCCAATAACTTCATCCTGCCTAACTATTGGAAGCCTTGCCCTAACAGGAATACCTTTTCTAACAGGATTTTATTCTAAAGACCTGATTATTGAAGCCGCCACTACATCCTACACCAACGCATGAGCACTAACCCTAACCTTAATTGCCACATCATTAACAGCAGCCTATAGCGTTCGAATCTTATTCTTCACTATAATTGAAACCCCCCGATTTCACTCATCCGCCTCAATCAACGAAAACAACCCTATATTAATCAACTCAATTAGCCGCCTGGCAGCAGGAAGCATTTTTGCAGGGTTTTTCATCTCAAACAGTATTCCACCCACAACTATATACCAAATGACCATACCAACCTACCTAAAAACCTCAGCCCTTCTAGTTACAATTATTGGACTTACAATCGCAATAGAACTAGCCTCTATAGCCTATAATTTAAAACTAAATTATTCAACAAAGACCTTCAACTTCTCTAATATATTAGGCTACCATTCAGTTATTATGCACCGATCAGTTCCTTATAAAAATCTTTTAATGAGCCAGAACTTATCATCGGTCTTACTAGACTTAATTTGATTAGAAAAAGTAGCTCCAAAGGGCATCTCAAGCATACAAGTTTCCGCAGCTATCAGTTCATCAACTCAAACAGGATTAGTAAAACTATATTTCCTATCGTTCTTAATTTCTATTACTCTGGCTATCTTTATAGTAATCTAATTTCCACGAGTAATTTCAATAGCAATAAAAATACCAACAAACATAGATCAGCCAGCTACAAATATTAATCAACAATTGTAACTATAAATGGCTGCCACTCCTGCAGGATCTTCACTAAGAAAACCTACTGCACTTTCATCATCATAAATGATCCACTCTCCTATATTATAGCAATCAACTAGGATTTCAATCTGATCATTACTTGCTCATCAATATAACAATAAAAACTCCATGATTAAACCTAGCAATAAAGTTCCTCAGATAATTATACTAGAGGCCCATGTTTCAGGGTAGCGCTCAGTAGCTAAAGCTGTCGTATAACCAAACACCACCATCATACCGCCCAAATAAATTAAAAATACTATAAGACCTAAAAATGATCCGCCTTGACTTAAAATAAGCATACAACCGATGCCTCCGCTGACAACCAATGTCAGACCGCCATAAACAGGTGAGGGTTTTGCAGATAGGCACACAAAGCCTATAACGAATAAAATGCTTAGAAAGTACATTACATTCACAGCCACAATTCCTACATGGAGTTTAACCATGACTAGTGGTATGAAAAACCACTGTTGTAATTCAACTACAGAAACCAACACTAATGACCCACCTACGAAAATCACACCCACTCATCAAAATCATTAACCACTCCCTAATTGACCTCCCAGCTCCATCCAGCATTTCAACGTGATGAAACTTCGGCTCCCTCTTAGGCATCTGTCTAGGCCTGCAAATTATTACAGGACTCTTCCTAGCAATACACTATACTGCAGACACTTCCACGGCATTCTCGTCTGTCGCCCACATTTGCCGAGACGTAAACTATGGCTGACTGATCCGATATCTACATGCCAACGGAGCATCCATATTCTTTATTTTCCTATATCTACACATCGGACGAGGTATTTACTACGGATCATACACATTCCTAGAGACATGAAATATTGGAATTGCTCTTCTGTTCACAGTTATGGCTACCGCATTCATAGGGTACGTATTGCCATGGGGTCAAATATCCTTTTGAGGTGCTACCGTTATTACTAATCTTCTATCAGCTATCCCCTACATCGGGACAACCCTTGTAGAGTGAATCTGAGGGGGGTTCTCAGTAGACAAAGCCACCCTAACACGATTCTTTGCCTTCCACTTTATTCTTCCATTCATCATCACCGCCCTAGTGATAGTCCACCTCTTATTCCTCCACGAGACAGGATCAAACAACCCATCAGGACTAAACTCAGACTCCGACAAAATCCCATTCCACCCTTATTACACAATCAAAGACATTTTAGGAGCCTTATTTATAATACTAGCTCTTCTATGCCTAGTACTCTTTACACCCGACCTATTAGGAGACCCAGATAACTACACACCCGCCAACCCGCTGAATACGCCACCACACATTAAACCAGAGTGGTATTTCTTATTTGCCTACGCAATCCTCCGCTCTATCCCTAACAAACTAGGAGGGGTCCTAGCCCTAGTTCTCTCTATTCTAATCCTAGCCCTATTCCCCATACTCCACACATCAAAACAACGTAGCATAGCATTCCGCCCCCTCAGCCAATGCCTTCTATGATTACTAGCAGCCAATCTCCTCATCCTCACATGAATCGGAGGACAACCCGTTGAGCATCCCTACATCACCATTGGCCAGTTGGCCTCCATCTCCTACTTCTTCATTATCCTAATCCTTTTCCCCCTGACGAGCCTATTAGAAAACAAAATATTAAAATGAAGAGCCCTGGTAGTATAAACAATTATACTGGTCTTGTAAGCCAGAGATGGGAAACAAATTCACCCTAGGGCACAATTCAAGGAAGAGATAAAAAAATCCCACCATCAGTACCCAAAACTGAAATTCTTATTAAACTATTCCCTGAAAGCTCACAACTCATATTCATATAGTGTAAAAAACATTATCTTTTATGTAATTCGTGCATTAATGCTCGCCCACATTAATAATGTACCAGTACATAGTATGCATAATAGTACATAGACCATTACATGTATAATCAACATTAGAAGATTGCCCCCATGGATATCAAGCACGCACCCATAACTCTTGTCGAGCATACACCATTCAAACCTTAACTCACATAAAATCCTAACACAACACGGCTATTCACTTCCTAAGAAAGCAGTTCCATCAGACATAAGACATTAAGTCCATCGTTAGACATACACCATTAAGTCAAATCAATTCTCTTCCATATGACTATCCCCTTCCCTTAATCAACCTCATAACCCAGCATCCTCCGTGAAACCAGCAACCCGCTAGACAGGGATCCCTCTGCTCGCCCCGGGCCCATAGACCGTGGGGGTTACTAAAACTGCCTTTTAAGAGACATCTGGTTCTTTCTTCAGGGCCATAGCATTAACCTCGCTCATTCGTTCCCCTTAAATAAGACATCTCGATGGACTAATTACTAGACTGGCCCATGACCAACATAACTGCAATTCCATGCATTTGGTATTTTTTAATTTTCGGGTTGCCTGGCATCACCATCGCGGAAAGGGGCCTGGTATCCTAACCACTTCAGTCAAGGTTGGACATATAAGGCAAGTATCCTCGCCCCACATAGAGTGGACCAGGACATAAAGATTGGGGCTGATTATAGATGAAGTATCCTCGCTTCGCATAGGATTAAGCTGAGTATATTCTTTTAATGCTTGTAGGACATAATCCTTAATATGTACGCACAGACGTGTGTACGCACAGACGTGTGTACGCACAGACGTGTGTACGCACAGACGTGTGTACGCACAGACGTGTGTACGCACAGACGTGTGTACGCACAGACGTGTGTACGCACAGACGTGTGTACGCACAGACGTGTGTACGCACAGACGTGTGTACGCACAGACGTGTGTACGCACAGACGTGTGTACGCACAGACGTGTGTACGCACAGACGTGTGTACGCACAGACGTGTGTACGCACAGACGTGTGTACGCACAGACGTGTGTACGCACAGACGTGTGTACGCACAGACGTGTGCGCAAGTGTGACAACAAGTATCTATTAACAAACCCCCCTTACCCCCCGTTAAAATACTACTTATCGGAGCTCTACGCTCGCAAAATGTACGCCAGCCCTTGCCAAACCCCAAAAACAAGAACCAACCCACATACATAGTATAATAACCCTACATGTGATCACACTTTTCCCCACATTCATAGGATGTAAAAACCAAATCATTCTATGAACCAAGCTTCATAATGATATCCGCACCCCG